TATACAAAAAACGATAAGAATATCCTCTGGTGTCGAGGGAATTGGACGGATAAAGATTCAAAAAAGAATCGATCTGATTCAAGTCATAATCTATATGGCATTTCCAAAGTTATTAATAGAGGGTAAGCCTCGAAGAATCGAAGAATTACAGACGAATGTGCAAAAAAAACTGAATTGTGTGAACCGAAAACTCAACATTGCTATTATAAGAATTGCAAACCCTTATGGAAACCCTAATATTCTTGCAGAATTTATAGCCGGACAATTAAAGAATAGAATTCCGTTTCGTAAAGCAATCAAAAAAGCTATTGAATTAACTGAAAAAGCGGGTACAAAGGGAGTTCAAGTACAAATTGCGGGACGTATCGACGGAAAAGAAATTGCACGTGTCGAATGGGTCAGAGAAGGAAGGGTTCCTCTACAAACCATTCGAGCTAAAATTGATTATTGTTCCTATACAGTTCGAACTATTTATGGGGTATTAGGGATCAAAGTTTGGATATTTCTAAACGAATAATAAACTTTTCCTTATCTTTAACGTTCCATCTTTCGATAAAAAAAATGACAAATTCTTACTACATTTTTTTTCCAAAAGAATAAATGACAAATTTTATAAGATTGAATAAAAAAATTTGATTAATCATTTGATAGTGAAGGAATTGCTATGCTTAGTGTGTGACTCGTTGGTTTTTTTTAGTTTTTAGAGTGATTAAATTTCAACAAAAATTCTACGAATTTTTGAATAAATAACTAATAACCTACTCATCGCTTCGCATTATCTGGATATAAAGAACCGGTAAAAATAGAAAATCGAAATAAAGATATATGAGATATCGGTGATATAATTATAGCAACTGAAATAATATTTTTCATAAAAAATAATATTTTCCATAAAAAAGGAAGAAAAACGAATCTGATTATGAGTTGTAAAGCAATAAGAATATACAGATAAATGAAGGGGTGAAAGAAAGAGAGACAAAAAATATCAATGATATAGAATTCTAATATGTAAAGGTCTATGGGTTATCTCATAAAAGGTAGTGTAATAAAGCATCCATATTCAAAATTCATCCATATATGGATAAATATCTTCCTAGAACAAAGGAATCAAGAGCCGCGAGTCAAAAAAAACTGAGAAAGTTGATTCAACAAAAAAGAATAAAATAAATAATCAAATCTTATTAAAATATTCTTAGAGAGGCTCCATTGTAGAATTCAGACCTAACCATAAATCGAAAAGCGATGGGAACGACGGAATCTGTGAATACCTAAGATTATATTAAAAATAAATCTTAAGGATTCATTAGGTAGGATGGCGGAAGGAACTAAGAACCAATCCATTGTTTTTATAGGAAAAGAGTAAATATTCGCCCGCGAAAATTTGGATTTTTTTGAATTTATAAATTTTTGCCAATCCGATATGATAATAAAAAGAAAAGACAAATACAGGTTCGTTAGAACCTTAAACCAAAACAACATTATCTAGTTAGATACGGATAGCAAAAATTGTCTATAAGAATACATATATAGATTCTATGAAAAGTAAAAAAATCCTGCGATTCAATTATATTATTCATTAAATATATGTATCTTATTGTATATTATCGGTTAATTATTTTTGAATCGATTCATTCGCGAGGAGCCGTATGAGGTGAAAATCTCATGTACGGTTCTGTAATAGAGATGGAATTAAGAAACAACCATCTACTATAACAAACCAAAAAAAACCAAATTCCGTAAACAACATAGAGGAAGAATGAAGGGAAAAGCCTCTAGAGGTAATCAAATTTGCTTCGGAAAATATGCTCTTCAGGCACTTGAGCCCGCTTGGATCAAAGCTAAACAAATAGAAGCGGGGCGGCGGGCAATGTCACGAAATGTCCGCCGGGGTGGACAAATATGGTTACGCATATTTCCAGACAAACCTGTTACAGTAAGACCTACCGAAACGCGTATGGGTTCGGGAAAAGGATCTCCCGAATATTGGGTAGCTGTCGTTAAACCCGGCAAAATACTTTATGAAATCGGCGGGGTCCCAGAAAATATAGCTAGAAAGGCTATGTCAATAGCAGCATCCAAAATGCCTATACGAACTAAATTCATTATTTCAGGATAATCATTAGAACGAAAGAGGTCTTTAGTATGAAAAAAAATTGCAATTGTGGGTTTCTTTTTTTTGAACAAAGAATATTTTTTTTACTTCAACTTTTTGACTGAAAAAAAAAAAAAATGATATGATTCAACCTCAAACCTATTTAAATGTAGCCGATAATAGTGGAGCCCGCAAATTGATGTGTATTCGAATCATAGGAGCTAGTAATCGACGGTATGCTTATATTGGTGACATTGTTGTTGCTGTAATCAAAGAAGCAGTACCAAATACGCCTTTAGAAAGATCAGAAGTGGTCAGAGCTGTAATTGTACGTACTCGTAAAGCATTCAAACGTAGCAACGGTATAATAATACAGTATGATGATAATGCTGCGGTTATCATTGATAAAGAAGGAAATCCGAAAGGAACTCGAATTTTTTCCGCAATAGCCCGGGAATTGAGACAGTTAAATTTCACTAAAATTGTTTCATTAGCACCCGAGGTATTATAATACAAGATCGTGATATAGATATCTTATTTATTTTATATCTTATTTATTTTATGAATTGAATAAATATGAATGAAATAGATTAATTAATAGATTTTATCTCACAGATATACCTTGTGTAATAATTATTACATATTCAAAAATTAGATATTTGAAATATTCAAATTAAAAGCATTATTAATTAATATTATATTATTAATTATAATAATATAATTTAATTAATATTATATTATTAATTATAATATAAGAATTTAATTATAATATAATAATATATTATTAGAAGTATATATAATAAATTATATATTATATATAATTCAATTATATATAATTTATAATTGAATTAATATTTCATAAACTAAATAATAATAATATGAAAATAAGAATAATAAATAAGAATAATAGATAAGAATAATAGATAGAAATAGAATTATTCGATAAATATCGAATTCCATATGAGATATTATATATAGATAGATATAATTTATAATAGTTCATTTTCTAATATTCTATTTTTAGAGTATTCCATATACATATATAAATATATATTTATTATTCTATATATATATTATTCTATTAGAATAATCTTTTCTATATAGAGAGTATTATTATATTCTTATATTCAACATATTCAATATTTGATCAATAGATTCAATATTAGATATTTTATTCAATAAAAAAAAATATAAAAAAGGGAGCACGTTGATTATATCGAAAGTAAAGAGCAAGAATCATTTTCATTTATCGTGGGTAAGGATACCATTGCTGATATAATAACCTTGATACGCAATGCTGACATGAATAGAAAAAGAACAGTTCAAATACCACTTACTAATATCACCGAAAACATTGTGAAAATACTTTTACGAGAAGGTTTTGTTGAAAACGTCAGAAAACATCGGGAAAGCAACAAATACTTTTTAGTTTTAACTCTACGGTATAGAAGAAATAGAAAAGGATCATATAAAACTTTTTTAAATTTAAAACGTATCAGTACACCTGGTCTACGAATCTATTCTAACTATCAACGAATTCCTAGAATTTTAGGAGGGATGGGGATTGTAATTCTTTCTACCTCTAGAGGTATAATGACAGATCGCGAGGCTCGATTAGAAAGAATCGGCGGAGAAGTTTTATGTTATATATGGTAATTTTTCTGATCTCCGAATTATATGAGAAACTTCTATCCATTTTTGTGAAAAGAGAGAGAGAAAACGCAGATTTCTAATGTTACTCCTCATACATTAGTGAATGCGTGAAGAGGATTTTACTAGAATAGAGATAAAAAAAAAGAATTCATGAATATTTAATTACTGAATCACTTCTCAGGGTATGTTCCATGTTCCTTTATCGAAATTGAATGAAAATAAGATTCTAGGCTATGTTTCCGAAAAAATTCGACGTACTCTTATTTTATATGTATACGACCGGGAAAATAGAAAATGGAAGTATAAGTCACTTAATTAAATTAGACTGTTTTTCAACTTCAACATTTCTTTTTTGAGGGGGCACAATTAGAAGTTAAAAATGTAAGGAAACCCTATTTTCTTCCAATAAAAAAATTCGGCATTAAGTTAAGGAGTGACATATATGAAAATAGGAGCTTCTGTTCGTAAAATTTGTGACAAATGTCGATTGATCCGCAGGCGAGGGCGAATTATAGTAATTTGTTCCAATCCAAAACATAAACAAAGACAAGGATAATATTTTCACAAAAAAGGGCTTGCTATTTAAATTAAATGAAAGTACCGAATGCACAAATCAAATAAATTTATATTAAAATACAAAAATCTTATTAATATTCAATTAATATTAAATTCAATTAAATATTAAATCATAAATAATTTAGATTCTATATTATAAGTATTATAATAATTATAAGTATTATAAGAAATCTTATTGATTAATAGAAATATTTTTGATTGATATTTCAAAAATTCTATTACAAATTATATTCTATATTAATAGAATTCTATATTAATAGAATATAGAATACAATTCATATAGAAAATATAAAATATTAATCCTAGTTAGAAAATAGTAAAGAATCCGTTTTTGACAAGAAATGGATATATCCATATATTTCGGACTTATATTTTAAAAAATAAAAAAATATGGCAAAACCTATACCAAAAATTGGTTCACGTAAAAATGGACGTATTGGTTCGCGTAAGCATCCTCGTAAAATACCAAAGGGAATTATTTATGTTCAAGCTAGTTTCAACAATACCATTGTGACTGTTACAGATGTACGGGGTCGGGTGATTTCTTGGTCCTCTGCCGGTGCTTGTGGATTCAAGGGTACACGAAGGGGGACACCATTTGCCGCTCAAACCGCAGCAGGAAATGCTATTCGAACAGTTGCGGATCAAGGCATGCAACGAGCGGAAGTCATGATAAAAG